CTAATCGTAGCTAAAACTCCGGAAATTCGAAATGCCACGATCGGAATAACGCTTGATATTATTAGAAATGCCCAGAAAATATCATATTCATAAAGCAGAAACATGGATGTACTCCTATGAATGTGGAAAATATATCGGATTAGTTGATTCAAATTGGAATTTTCAAGTCCCCCCTCACTGTTTAGTCAAAACAACAATTCGGTTTAATCGAACCATCTAGTTTTCTTTGTTTGCTATCGTACATGTCTCGTTTCAAGATTTATTGCCTGGAATTTGATTTCCGTTCTACTTACTCTAAAAACTAGAAGTAAGTAATCATGTGTAGTAAAATTCCTAGGATTTTCTATCTAAGTGTTTATAATGTATTGGTGTGGTATATCCATATAGACATAAATGGAATAGTACACTTTTTTGATTAGATACAAAAAGAGAAACCTACTTGTTTTGTGTTTTACTAGGTATGGTATACCAATCAAAAAGCCTATTTGACAATGTTTATACGAAAACTTATAAAATATCTTTTTTCAAACTATGGCTTATCCACAAATCCAGTTGGTCGATCTTAGATCCATTTCACTTCTATTAGATTTTGGGTTAGATTTTCTTTTTTTATTTTTTTTTTTGTTTTAAGCGGGCTCATATTAGGATTTTTACTCCCAAAATTCATCAGAATTGGGTAGATATACAAAAGAGTATCACCAATTCCGTGATTGTGCACAGGAAAATTCATAGGTAATTAATCTACCAATACAAACTACCAATACAAAGATTAATGAAGAAAATGGGTTTGTTTATCCGAAATTCTAAGACTACTGATTGGATCTATTGGCATGCGGTTTTTCAGTCTTAGGCTCTGCTGTAAATAATCTCCGTGAGCGAACTTATGGAAATAGATATTTTTCCGATAAACCAAGTCACTCCACAGTTCCAAACAATAAAAGAATAGGGAAATGACAACTATAACATTTTTGTATCATTTTATTTCATTTAGGGCTATACGGACTCGAACCGTAGACCTTCTCGGTAAAACAGATCAAACTTGTTATTATCAAAATGAGTCGAACTGTTTCAAAAACCCAACATGCAGTTTTTTGCATTGGGCTCTTTCATTAACTAATAGAAATATCAGCTAGTCTGCCATACTTTTTTTTTTGAAAGAAAGATTAAGGAGATGGCTCCATGCCCTTTGATTCATTACTGATCTAGGAGCACTACCAAAGTGTTTCAAAGAAGGGTTATCTTGACGTAGGTCTGCTATGGCCTTGATCAACCTAAGTTAAATAGAGTCTCTATCGGCTCTGCTTAAAGCATAAAATATGCAACTTTATACACCTTAAAGCTCATAGGATGAAAAGAGATTTTTTTGAAGTCCTTGTGCTCATTCTGCCTAGCATTGAATAAACATTCACCCTATCAATATCTCAAATCCAAGGCCCGGGTTATTTAGCGCATAACTAAATAGGCACCGAACCTTTTGTCAGGCTATTGTTCCCTCAAAGTCATGGAGTAAGACATGGATTTCTCAAGAAGATCAAATCTTTTGATTACATGATGGGCTTCTCTGAAAAACATTGGCGCACGTGTAAACGAGTTGCTCTACCAACTGAGCTATAGCCCTTATGCTTGTAATACAAATTTTATTATCTAACTAATTTATTGTCAAGATGAATATTCTACGATCCAACATCATAACTCTTTGATCTTTTTGAGTGATATTGCTTATAAAGAATATTCCATTTATAATCCATCGACGGGATGGGTCCCGTTTGTTTCTCTTTGTCATGATAAATGACCTACTTAACTCAGTGGTTAGAGTATTGCTTTCATACGGCAGGAGTCATTGGTTCAAATCCAATAGTAGGTAGAACTTATTAGATAGCAGAGTCAACGGTAGCTAATAAGTTTTTATATTCATCTATTAAATAGATTGACATTTGCATCAGAATTCAATTTCACTGGATTCTATTTGATTGTATTCAATCGGCAGTTCAAAAGAACTTAGAAGCAAAGTCTCTTTTGCTTAGTCGGGTACACAAACGAGTTATGAAATTGTATTGATAGCCTCTACTCGTGTCCTAGCTCGTCTGAGAGCTAGATTTGCCTCAATTGTTTGTCTCTTACCTTCAGCTTTCTTCAAATTAGTTTCTGCTTTTTCAAGAGTTTGTTGAGCTTCTTGGGGATCAATGTCACTACCCTTTTCTGCATCATTTACTAAAATAATGATTTCATTATTACCTATTCGAGCAAAACCGCCCATCAGAGCCATCGTTAACCATTGGTTGTTAAGGCGTATTCTTAAAATACCTATATCTACAGCTGTAGCAATAGGAGCGTGGTTTGGTAATACGCCAATTTGGCCACTATTAGTAGATAAAATGATTTCTTTCACTTCGGAATCCCAAACAATTCGATTAGGGGTCAGTACACAAAGATTTAAGGTCATTTCTGCAATTTGCTCTCCATTTCTAAGTTCATAGCCTTCGCGGTAGCTTCGTCGATG